TTGTTTCATCGATATTAAAATCACGATGTCATTGTCTTGTTCCTGAATGGGCCCTTTCAATTCTTTTAGGTTCATGGTCTACCCCGGGAAAAGATCTGTCCGAATTCTATTTGCACATATAGGACAAATGGTCTCAGTACCATTTTTTTGTTAATTTCGTGTCTTGCTTTCCCAAAACTATTTGATGTATTCATCATACTATTCCGTTGGTCGTCAATTTGGGATCACTACTATCACTACTATAGTAATAGTAGGTATAAAGTAATAGTAGGTATAAGAATCATTTATGATACAAGTGGTAATCATACATATATTATATTAACAATTTGTTATCGATTTGGTATTTTCTGAACGGAGCCTGGATACTTTATTTTATCAGTCCAAGTAAACCATAAATTCTTCTAAATTGATAATATTGGTCCCCAATATAAAATAAATTGATCTAATTGCACTTCACGCTCCGAATGATTGATTGATGCCTCACTCAATACAATATCTCTTGGGCGAAACAGAGGATATCTCGATCAGGGGAGAGAACGGGTAAATCCCATATGACCCAATATGTCTGACAAGTCGCACTATACGTCAACCCAAACCGCATCTTCCTCTCCAGGACTCCGAAAAGGTACTTTTGGAACACCAATGGGCATTAAATTAAAGAAAAAAATTTAGTACTATACTTCACTTTAATATGGAAACGTAACAATCAATGGTTTATTGTCTTCATCCCTTTTTTCTCTTTATTCTATTTGATACATAGATTGGAAAGTTTATAGAGTAAGACAGAATGAATAAAGAAAAAATTTGAACGAAGAAATCGATCGTTCGAATGATAAACAAGTATCTATCCATTCGTTCCCCAAAAATGGGACCAATCCTCCCATTGCGTATTGGTACTTATCGGGTATAGAATAGATCTGCTTCTCTTTGTTCTTACGAACAAAATTGTTCCGTTATTTTCACGTTATTTTCAATGGAATGGAATAAATATTAATCCTTTCTGATACGGAATCCACTAAAAAGTTTAGGTACATGGTTAGTATATATAGTCTTTTCCAATGCGATAAAATAAAGTGGCATAGTGTCTATTTTTCTTTGATAAAGAGGTATTTCCATGGGTTTACCTTGGTATCGTGTTCATACTGTCGTATTGAATGATCCCGGTCGATTGCTTTCTGTTCATATAATGCATACAGCTCTAGTTTCTGGTTGGGCTGGTTCGATGGCTTTATATGAATTAGCGGTTTTTGATCCCTCTGATCCCGTTCTTGATCCGATGTGGAGACAAGGTATGTTCGTTATACCCTTCATGACTCGTTTAGGAATAACCAATTCGTGGGGCGGTTGGAGTATTTCAGGAGGAACTATAACAAATCCGGGTATTTGGAGTTATGAAGGTGTGGCAGGGGCACACATAGTGTTTTCCGGTTTGTGCTTCTTGGCAGCTATCTGGCATTGGGTATATTGGGACCTAGAAATATTCTGTGATGAACGTACGGGAAAACCTTCTTTGGATTTGCCCAAGATCTTTGGAATTCATTTATTTCTCTCAGGGGTAGCTTGCTTTGGCTTTGGCGCATTTCATGTAACAGGTTTGTATGGTCCTGGAATATGGGTGTCCGATCCTTATGGACTAACTGGAAAAGTACAATCTGTAAATCCAGCGTGGGGCGCGGAAGGTTTTGATCCTTTTGTTCCGGGAGGAATAGCCTCTCATCATATTGCAGCGGGTACATTGGGCATATTAGCAGGCCTATTCCATCTTAGTGTTCGTCCGCCTCAACGTCTATACAAAGGATTACGTATGGGCAATATTGAAACTGTACTTTCCAGTAGTATCGCTGCTGTTTTTTTTGCAGCTTTTGTTGTTGCTGGAACTATGTGGTATGGTTCAGCAACTACCCCAATCGAATTATTTGGTCCTACTCGTTATCAGTGGGATCAGGGATACTTTCAGCAAGAAATATATCGAAGAGTTAGTGCCGGGCTAGCCGAAAATCTTAGTTTATCGGAAGCTTGGTCTAAAATTCCCGAAAAATTAGCTTTTTATGATTATATTGGTAATAATCCGGCAAAGGGGGGATTATTCAGAGCAGGCTCAATGGACAATGGGGATGGAATTGCTGTTGGATGGTTAGGACACCCCGTCTTTAGAGATAAAGAAGGGCGCGAGCTTTTTGTACGTCGTATGCCTACTTTTTTTGAAACATTTCCGGTAGTTTTGGTAGATGAAGACGGAATTGTGAGAGCTGATGTTCCTTTTAGAAGGGCAGAATCAAAGTATAGTGTTGAACAAGTAGGTGTTACTGTTGAGTTCTATGGTGGCGAACTTAATGGAGTAAGTTATTCTGATCCTGCTACTGTGAAAAAATATGCTAGACGTGCCCAATTAGGTGAAATTTTTGAATTAGATCGGGCTACTTTGAAATCCGATGGTGTTTTTCGTAGCAGTCCAAGGGGTTGGTTCACTTTTGGGCATGCTACGTTTGCTTTGCTCTTCTTTTTCGGACACATTTGGCATGGCGCTAGAACCTTGTTCAGAGATGTTTTTGCTGGTATTGATCCAGATTTGGATGCTCAAGTGGAATTTGGAGCATTCCAAAAACTTGGAGATCCAACTACAAGGAGACAAGTAGTCTGATACGACATTGTTGTGGTATCTTTCGCCTCTATTTTTTTTTTATTTGACATTGGGTATCAGAGAAATCTTGACTTGAATCACCATCTTTTCTTTGACTTTTTTTCTTTGTTTATATGATATGGTAAATGATCCCAAATGAATAGGTGTGGAAGCTATAATTGTAAACCACGATCGAATCCATGGAAGCATTGGTTTATACATTCCTTTTAGTCTCGACTTTAGGGATAATTTTTTTCGCTATCTTTTTTCGAGAACCACCTAAGGTTCCGACTAAAAAAATGAAATAACCTTTCGAAATAATTTAATTGAAGTAATGAGCCTCCCATATTGGGAGGCTCATTACTTCAACTAGTCCCCGTGTTCTTCGAATGGATCTCTTAGTTGTTGAGAGGGTTGCCCAAAAGCGGTATATAAGGCGTACCCAGTAAAGCTTACAAGTAAACCAGATATGGAGATGGCGACTAGGGTTGCTGTTTCCATTTTTAGATAATTTCAAGATCACAATGGATCTACGATAAGATCGTTTATTTACAACTACAACGGAATAGTATACAAAGTCAACAGATCTCAACCAATCATTAAATAGGATTTATGGCTACACAAACCGTTGAGGATAGTTCTAGATCTGGGCCAAGACGAACTACTGTAGGGGATTTATTGAAACCATTGAATTCGGAATATGGTAAAGTAGCTCCGGGATGGGGGACTACACCACTTATGGGGGTCGCAATGGCTCTATTTGCGATATTCCTATCTATTATTTTGGAAATTTATAATTCTTCCGTTTTACTGGATGGAATTTCAATGAGTTAGGTTTATAAGAACTATGAAGTCCTAGTCTTTCAATCAAAGAAAAAATTACTTTAGACTTGGATTTCTAGACCATTCTATTCTGGTAGTTCGACCGTGGAATTTATTTGTTTCGGTATTTCCGGAATATGAGTGTGTGACTTGTTATAATTGATCCTATTGATAATACATAGAATGGACCTGTTATCTCTATCAAGATGATTCTACCTCGTCGGATATTTATTCTAGTATCTGGAGCACGGAATATATAGAATAGGTCAAGAAAAGAAATATTTGAACTATGATTCATACCTACTATTTATTCAGACCTCGCAACCGGACTCAAAAAAAATTCAAATAGGTATTTCCTAAATCAAACGAATTTTATTCCTTCAGATTTATTTTGACCGAAGGATAACTCTTTCTCTAGATTTTGTTGAGTCATTACATCCATTCATTCAATAAGTGATCATCAAAGGTTCTTACTCAGAGAACCTTTGAGTTTAGCTTGAGGCTAAATCATCGTGGTTCTAGTATGAATCTGAGGTTTCAATTGATTCATAGGGTCTCAACAAGAGAATTCCTATCAATAGTAAAACAAGAGTAAATCCGCAGTACGCACAAAAAAAAACAATAAATCAAATAACAAATAAAAAATAGGGAAGAGAAGATTCAAGAGGCCTGTAACGATCAACATAAAGAAAGACAGATGAGCCAACTTGATATTTTTTGGCATTATCATCACAAAGAAGAGATTCCGGATTTTTGTTACTTCGTATCTTCGAGGCAAATCGAATCAAGTGGTTAATGAAGTTTTTAACTTTCTATTATATATCCGTTGAAATCAGTATTTGTGTGTTTCCGCTTGAGCCGTACGAGATGAAATTCTCATATACGGTTCTCAGAGGGGGAGTTCCATTGGGTTACCTATCTCAATAAAGTATATGATTGGTTTGAGGAACGTCTTGAGATTCAGGCGATTGCAGATGATATAACTAGTAAATATGTTCCTCCTCATGTCAACATATTTTATTGTTTAGGGGGGATCACACTTACTTGTTTTCTAGTACAAGTAGCTACGGGTTTTGCTATGACTTTTTACTATCGTCCAACCGTTACAGAGGCTTTTTCCTCTGTTCAATACATCATGACTGAGGCCAACTTTGGTTGGTTAATCCGATCAGTTCATCGATGGTCAGCAAGTATGATGGTTCTCATGATGATCCTGCACGTATTTCGTGTGTATCTCACAGGTGGATTTAAAAAACCTCGCGAATTAACTTGGGTTACGGGTGTGGTTTTGGCTGTATTGACTGCATCTTTTGGTGTAACTGGTTATTCCTTACCTCGGGACCAAATTGGTTATTGGGCAGTAAAAATCGTGACAGGCGTACCTGAAGCTATTCCTGTAATAGGATCGCCTTTAGTAGAGTTATTACGTGGAAGTGCTAGTGTGGGCCAATCCACTTTAACTCGTTTTTATAGTTTACACACTTTTGTATTGCCTCTCCTTACTGCCGTATTTATGTTAATGCACTTTCCAATGATACGTAAGCAAGGTATTTCCGGT